ATAGTCAATTTGGAAAAAACTTATTGTAAGCCTCTTTCAGATATGAATCTATCTGATTCAGAAGGGAATAACTTGCATCAGTATCTCAGTTTCAATTCAAACATGGGTTTGATTCACACTCCATGTTCTGAGAAGTATTTACCATCCGGAAAGAGGAAAAAACGGAGTCTTTGTCTAAATAAATGCGTTGAGAAAGGGCAGATGTATAGAACCTTTCAACGAGATAGTGCTTTTTCAAATCTCTCAAAATGGAATCTGTTCCAAACATATATGCCATGGTTCCTTACTTCGATAGGGTGCAAATATCTCAATTTCACCCTTTTAGATACTCTTTCAGACCCATTGCCGATACTGAGTAGTAGTCAAAAATTTGTATCCATTTTTCATGATATGATGCATGGATCAGATATATCACGGCCAATTCCTCATAAGATTCTTCCACAATGGACTCTGATAAGTGAGATTTCGAGTCAATGTTTACAGAATCTTCTTCTGTCCGAAGAAATGATTCATCGAAATAATGAGTCACCCGTTCCATTGATATGGGCACATCTGAGATCAACAAATGCTCGGGAGTTCCTCTATTCCATCTTTTTCCTTCTTCTTGTTGCTGGATATCTCGTTCGTATACATCTTCTCTTTGTTTCCCGAGCCTCTAGTGAGTTACAGACAGAGTTAGAAAAGATCAAATCTTTGATGATTCCATCATACATGATGGAATTTCGAAAACTTCTGGATAGGTATCCTACATCTGAACTGAATCCTTTCTGGTTAAAGAATCTCTTTCTAGTTGTTCTGGAACAATTAGGAGATTCTCTGGAAGAAATACGGGGTTCTGCTTCTGGTGGCAACATGCTATTGGGTGGTGGTCCCGCTTATGGGGTCAAATCAATACGTTCTAAGAAGAAATATTGGAAGATCAATCTCATCGATCTTGTAAGTATCATACCAAATCCCATCAATCGAATCATTTTTTCGAGAAATACGAGACATCTAAGTCGTACAAGTAAAGAGATCTATTCATTGATAAGAAAAAGAAAAAACGTGAACGGTGATTGGATTGATGAGAAAATAGAATTCTGGGTCGCGAACAGTGATTCGATTGATGATGAAGAAAGAGAATTCTTGGTTCAGTTCTCCACCTTAACGACAGAAAAAAGGATTGATCAAATTCTATTGAGTCTGACTCATAGTGATCATTTATCAAAGAATGACTCTGGTTATCAAATGATTGAACAACCGGGATCAATTTCCTTACGATACTTAGTTGACATTCATCAAAAGGATCTAATGAATTATGAGTTCAATAGATCCTGTTTAGCAGAAAGACGGATATTCCTTGCTCATTATCAGACAATCGCTTATTCACAAGCCTCGTGTGGGGCTAATAGTTTTCATTCCCCATCTCCTCATGGAAAACCCTTTTCGCTCCGCTTAGCCCTATCCCCTTCTAGAGGTATTTTAGTGATAGGTTCTATAGGAACTGGACGATCCTGTTTGGTCAAATACCTAGCGACAAACTCCTATGTTCCTTTCATTACGGTATTTCCGAACAAGTTCCTGGATGACAAGCCTAAAGGTTATCTTATTGATGATATCTATATTGATGATAGTGACGATATTGATGATAGTGACGATATTGATGATGACCTTGATATTGATACGGAGCTGCTAACTATGACGAATGTGCTAACTATGTATATGACGCCGAAAATAGACCTATTTGATATCACCCTTCAATTCGAATTAGCAAAAGCAATGTCTCCTTGCATAATATGGATTCCAAACATTCATGATCTGCATGTGAATGAGTCGAATTACTTATCCCTCGGTCTATTAGAGAACTATCTCTCCAGGGATTGTGAAAGATGTTACACTGGAAAGATTCTTGTTATTGCTTCGACTCATATTCCCCAAAAAGTGGATCCCGCTCTAATAGCTCCGAATAAATTAAATACATGCATTAAGATACGAAGGCTTCTTCTTCCACAACAACGAAAGCACTTTTTCATTCTTTCATATACTAGGGGATTTCACTTGGAAAAGAAGATGTTCCATACTAACGGATTCGGGTCCATAACCATGGGTTCCAATGCGCGAGATCTTGTAGCACTTATCAATGAGGCCCTATCAATTAGTATTACACAGAAGAAATCCATTATAGAAACTAATACAATTAGATCAGCTCTTCATAGAAAAACTTGGGATTTTCGATCCCAGATAAGATCGGTTCAGGATCATGGGATCCTTTTCTATCAGATAGGAAGGGCTGTTACACAAAATGTACTTCTAAGTAATTGCCCCATAGATCTTATATCTATCTATATGAAGAAGAAATCATGTAAGGGAGGGGATTCTTATTTGTACAAATGGTACTTCGAACTTGGAACGAGCATGAAGAAATTAACGATACTTCTTTATCTTTTGAGTTGTTCTGCCGGATCGGTCGCTCAAGATCTTTGGTCTTCATCCAGACACGATGAAAAAAATTGGATCACTT